CAGAAAAGAGCCTTCGTTTATTGGGAAAGAATCAATATACTTCTAATGTCGAATCGGGATTCACTAAGACAGAAATAAAGCATTGGGTCGAACTCTTCTTTGGTGTTAAGGTAGTAGCTGTGAATAGCCATCGACTACCCGGAAAGGGTAGAAGAATGGGACCTATTCTGGGACATACAATGCATTACAGACGTATGATCATTACCCTTCAACCGGGTTATTCTATTCCACTTCTAGATAGAGAAAAGAACTAAAGGAGAATACTTAATAATACGGCGAAACATTTATACAAAACACCTATCCCGAGCACACGCAAGGGAACCGTAGACAGGCAAGTGAAATCCAATCCACGAAATAAATTGATCCATGGACGGCACCGTTGTGGTAAAGGTCGTAATGCCAGAGGAATCATTACCGCAAGGCATAGAGGGGGAGGTCATAAGCGCCTATACCGTAAAATCGATTTTCGACGGAATCAAAAAGACATATCTGGTAGAATCGTAACCATAGAATATGACCCTAATCGAAATGCATACATTTGTCTCATACACTATGGGGATGGTGAGAAGAGATATATTTTACATCCCAGAGGGGCTATAATTGGAGATACTATTGTTTCTGGTACAAAAGTTCCTATATCAATGGGAAATGCCCTACCTTTGAGTGCGGTTTGAACTATTGATTTACGTAATTGGAAGTAACCAATTAGGTTTACGACGAAACCTAGAAATCGATCACTGATCCAATTTGACTACCTCTACGGGATAGACCTCAACAGAAAACTGTTGAGTAACGGCAGCAAGTGATTGAGTTCAGTAGTTCCTCATAGAAAATTATTGACTCTAGAGATATGGTAATATGGAGAAGACAAAATTGTTTGAAGCACGCACAGAACCGGAAGCGCCCCTTGTTTCAAAGAGAGGAGGACGGGTTATTCACATTTAATTTGATGGTCAGAGGCGAATTGAAAGCTAACCAGTGGTAATTAAGACCTCCGGGTGAAAATAGGGATGTCTCCTACGTTACCCATAATATGTGGAAGTATCGACGTAATTTCATAGAGTCATTCGATCTGAATGCTACATGAAGAACATAAGCCAGATGACGGAACGCGGAGACCTAGGATGTAGAAGATCATAACATGAGCGATTCGGCGGATTTGGATTCCTTTTCTATATATCCACTGATGTGGTACTTCATCATACGATTCATATAAGATCCATCTGTCTAGAGATCGTCATATACATCTAGAAAGCCGTATGCTTTGGAAGAAGCTTGTACAGTTTGGGAAGGGGTTTTTTGAGAAAAAAGAAGAATCTACTTCAACCGATATGCCCTTAGGCACGGCCATACATAACATAGAAATCACACGTGGAAGGGGTGGGCAATTAGCTAGAGCAGCAGGTGCTGTAGCGAAACTGATTGCAAAAGAGGGTAAATTGGCCACTTTAAGATTACCATCTGGGGAGGTCCGTTTGGTATCCCAAAACTGCTTAGCAACAGTCGGACAAGTGGGTAATGTTGGGGTGAACCAAAAAAGTTTGGGTAGAGCCGGATCTAAGTGTTGGCTAGGTAAACGCCCCGTAGTAAGAGGGGTAGTTATGAACCCTGTGGACCACCCCCATGGGGGCGGTGAAGGGAAAGCCCCCATTGGTAGAAAAAAACCCACAACCCCTTGGGGTTATCCTGCGCTTGGAAGAAGAACTAGGAAAAGGAAAAAATATAGTGATAGTTTTATTCTTCGTCGCCGTAAGTAAATACGTAACTAGGAATATGGAAAATAGCATTTTTGGAATTTTCCATAATGCGATGGGCGAACGACGGGAATTGAACCCGCGCATGGTGGATTCACAATCCACTGCCTTGATCCACTTGGCTACATCCGCCCCTTATACAGCTAAAAGATTTTCTCTTTTTTCCATTCATCATTATTCTATTTATTCTGACCTCCATACCTCGATCGAGATAGTGGACATAGGATGCCACTCTTTAAAAAGAAAAAAGGAGTAATCAGCTGTGACACGAAAAAAAACGAATCCTTTTGTAGCTCGTCATTTATTGGCAAAAATCGAAAAGATCAATATGAAGGAGGAGAAAGAAACAATAGTAACGTGGTCCCGGGCATCTAGCATTCTACCCGCAATGGTTGGCCATACAATCGCGATTCATAATGGAAAGGAACATATACCTATTTACATAACAAATCCCATGGTAGGTCGCAAATTGGGGGAATTCGTGCCTACTCGGCATTTCACGAGTTATGAAAGTGCGAGAAAGGATACTAAATCTCGTCGTTAACTGAATTCAGAATAGAAAGATTCAGAATAAACAAATTTGAAAATTTTATATCAGAATAAAGTAAAGGTAATCGGGTAATAACCTTATTTATGACAAGTTTCAAATTGGTAAAGTATACCCCTAGGATAAAGAAAAAGAAGAACGGGCTAAGGAAACTCGCAAGAAAAGTTCCAACCGATCGTCTACTTAAGTTCGAACGGGTTTTCAAAGCTCAAAAACGCATACATATGTCTGTTTTCAAAGCACAAAGAGTTCTTGATGAAATTCGCTGGCGTTACTACGAGGAAACCGTTATGATACTGAACCTCATGCCTTATCGAACATCTTATCCCATCTTAAAGTTGGTTTATTCGGCAGCAGCAAATGCTACTCATTATAGGAATTTCGACAAAGCGAGTTTATTCATCACTAAAGCCGAAGTCAGTAGAAGTACTATTATGAAAAAATTTAGACCTCGGGCTCGAGGACGCGGTTATCCTATAAAAAAAACCATGTGTCATATAACAATTGTACTAAATATAGTAAAGAAATCTGAAAAATCTTTAGATCAATCTAAGATTTCGATTCCCAATAAAAAAAAATAGAATAGAAAAATATGGGACAAAAAATAAATCCACTCGGTTTCAGACTTGGTACAACCCAAAATCACCATTCCTTTTGGTTCGCACAACCAAAAAATTATTCTGAAGGGCTACAGGAAGATAAAAAAATACGGAATTGTATCAAGAACTATATAGAAAAGAATAGGAAAAAAGGCTCGAATAGAAAAATAGAATCAGACTCAAGTTCCGAAGTAATTACACATATAGAAATTCAAAAAGAAATTGACACAACCCACGTCATAATCCATATTGGATTCCCCAATTTATTAAAAAAAAAGGGAGCAATCGAAGAATTAGAGAAAGATCTCCAAAAGGAAGTGAATTCTGTAAACCAGAGACTTAATATTGCTATCGAAAAAGTTAAAGAACCTTATAGACAACCTAACATTCTTGCAGAATATATAGCTTTCCAATTAAAAAATAGAGTTTCATTCCGAAAGGCAATGAAAAAAGCCGTTGAATTAACTAAAAAAGCAGATATAAAGGGAGTAAAAATCAAAATTGCAGGTCGTCTAGCAGGGAAAGAAATTGCACGTGCCGAATGCATCAAAAAGGGTAGACTTCCCCTTCAAACAATTCGCGCTAAAATAGATTATTGCTGCTATCCAATTCGAACTATCTATGGAGTATTAGGTGTAAAAATTTGGATATTCGTAGAAGAAGAATAACTAACCTTGTCTTCCCATTCTGCCCAGTGATAGAATAAAAAAGAAAAGAACCTTATTTTTCCCGAAATCCCTGAAAAAAAGAAGAAATTATATATCTTTCTATAAGATTTAATGAAAATTTCTAAATCTTTTAATATAATTGCTATGCTTAGTGTGTGACTCGTTAGTTTTTTCTTTAGGGCCAAAAAATAGAAAAAACTTAGTAATTCTATAAAATTAACTAAATAACCAACCTATTGCTTCGTATTATCAAGATCCTAACTAAGAAACAGTCACTATGTGAATAAATACATCGATCATAAATGAGTGGATCTATCATATAGTTGTAGCAACTGTATTTTTTTCTCTAAAAAAGAAACTGGATTCTAGGTTGTGAAGCAAAACTAAAAGGATGTGGATAAAAGGAGGGATGATAGATACAAGGAAAAAGAATAAGAAAGATATAGGATTCCGATGTGTATGGTCTATGGATTACACCATAAAAGGCAATGTGATAAAGCACAATATATTAAAATAATAAAAATAAGAGAGAATTCGAAATCGTAACTTGAAACAAAAAATACAAATTTAAAGCAATAATAAGGAGTAGCCCGTGTTAACAAAACTGAGAAAATTGACTCGGAAAGAAATTTTTTGGAAGCTCCATTGCAGGATTCAAACCTAACCATTAAAGGAGAAGCTGTGGGAACGACAAAACCTATGACTGCATAGGATTTTATTGAAAAGAATCCTAATACTTCATTGGGTGGGATGGCGGAACAAACCAAAAAAATTGCTTTATTTGGTAAGTTAGAAATTAACAAATAAGACAGGAAAGAGTAAAAATTCGCCCGCGAAATCTTTATTGCATTAGAATACTTTACCACGATTCAATAAGAGTAAAAATAAGGGAATTCCTTAGAAAAAGAAGGATTACATTATAACCAAATATAGAATTTGGGTATATTATAGATCTTCTTTCTTAACTATATATTCTTAACTATATATTTTTCTATTATATATTAATGTGTATCTATCCGTAATATCTTTGAATATTTATTAGGAATTAGAGAAATTTGCATGCTTTCTCATTTTATTCGCGAGGAGCTGGATGAGAAGAAACTCTCATGTCCAGTTTTGCAGTAGAGATGGAACTAAGAAAGAACCATCGACTATAACCCCAAAAGAACTAGATTTCGTAAACAACATAGAGGAAGAATGAAGGGAAAATCCCTTCGAGGCAATCGTATTTGTTTCGGTAGATATGCTCTTCAAGTACTTGAACCCGCTTGGATCACAGCGAGACAGATAGAAGCAGGACGAAGAGCAATGACACGATATGCACGTCGTGGTGGAAAACTATGGGTACGTATATTTCCCGACAAACCGGTTACAATAAGACCCGCAGAAACACGTATGGGCTCTGGAAAGGGGTCCCCCGAATATTGGGTAGCCGTTGTTAAACCGGGTCGAATACTTTATGAAATGAGCGGAGTACCCGAAACTGTAGCTAGAGCAGCTATGGAAATAGCTGCCAGTAAAATGCCCATACGAAGTCAATTTCTTCGATTAGAGATATCGAACCCCCAAAAAGAATATTGAAAACCAGATTTGTCTTTCTAGAACAGTATTTATTTCCTCCTTTTGCATTGAAATAATAAATTGAAATCAAAATAATATGATTCAACCTCAGACCCTTTTAAATGTAGCAGATAACAGTGGAGCCCGAAAATTGATGTGTATTCGAGTCATAGGAGCTGCTGGTAATCAGCGATATGCTCGTATTGGTGATGTTATTGTTGCTGTAATCAAAGACGCAGTGCCCCAAATGCCTCTAGAAAGATCTGAAGTAATTCGAGCTGTAATTGTACGTACATGTAAAGAATTCAAATGCGAAGACGGTATAATAATACGCTATGATGACAACGCAGCAGTTATCATTGATCAAAAAGGAAATCCAAAAGGAACTCGAGTTTTTGGCGCAATTGCCGAGGAATTGAGAGAATTGAATTTTACTAAAATAGTTTCATTAGCTCCTGAAGTATTATAAATACTAGTAGACGAGATATAGATCAAAGAAAAATTAGTAGATTGTTTCTCACGTATATGCTTTAAAATAAAAAATTAAAAGAAAAAAGAAAACATGTTAATTATAGAAAAATTAGGAGGAACCTAGAATTAGAGTCTTATGGGCAAGGACACTATTGCTGATTTACTAACCTCTATAAGAAACGCGGACATGAATAAAAAAGGAACTGTTCGAGTAGTATCTACAAATATTACCGAAAACATTGTTAAAATACTTCTACGAGAGGGTTTTATTGAAAGTGTTCGAAGACATCAGGAAAATAACAGATATTTCTTGGTTTCAACTTTGCGGCATCAAAAGAGAAAGACTAGAAAGGGAATATATAGAACAAGAACCTTTTTAAAGCGTATCAGCCGACCTGGCTTGCGAATTTATGCTAACTATCAAGGAATTCCTAAGGTTTTGGGCGGAATGGGAATTGCTATTCTTTCTACTTCTAGAGGTATAATAACAGATCGAGAAGCTCGACTAAAGAGAATCGGGGGAGAAGTCTTATGTTATATATGGTAATAGCCCCGCCTATAGTGCACGAATTCTACTCCGAACTTCCTATTTTGGAAATAAAAATCAAAAAATAGGAGAAAAAAAAATATGACAGAAAAAAAAAATAGGAGAGAAAAAAAAAAACCGAGAGAAGCAAAAGTAACTTTCGAAGGTTTAGTTACGGAAGCCCTACCCAACGGAATGTTCCGCGTTCGCCTAGAAAATGACATCATCATCCTGGGTTATATTTCAGGAAAAATCCGGTCCAGTTCTATACGAATACTTATGGGGGATAGGGTCAAAATTGAAGTAAGTCGTTATGATTCAAGCAAGGGACGTATAATTTTTAGACTTCCCCATAAAGATTCGAAGCGTAACGAAAACTCAAAGGATACGGAAGATTTGAAGGATACCAAAGATTCAAAGGATTAGGTTTTTCTAGGGTAATAAATTCCAAGTTTCCAAATTTAAGTGATTATTTTTTCAAAACAAAAAGAGTAGATTCATAGTTTAAGAAAGGAGTACCTAAATATGAAAATACGAGCTTCCGTCCGCAAAATTTGTACAAAATGTCGCCTGATTCATAGGCGTGGGCGAATTAGAGTCATTTGTTCCAATCCGAAGCATAAACAAAGACAGGGGTAATCCTTCGAAAAAGAAGCTTTCCCTTCTAAAAAGTCAAAATAAAGTACCCACGGAAATGTCCAAATTCCAAATAAAAAAATGCAAGTAAAGAATATATTTTACCCCGAAACGGATATCTTTGTATCTTTTTTTCTTTTTGTTATTTCCAACTCATATTTATGAGATAATAAAATATGACAAAAGCTATGCCAAAAATAGGTTCACGTAAGAGAGTGCGTATTGGTTTGCGTAGGAATGCCCGTTTTAGTTTACGGAAGAGTGCACGTAGAATAACAAAAGGGGTTATTCATGTTCAAGCCAGTTTCAACAATACCATTATAACTGTTACAGACCCGCAAGGTCGGGTGGTTTTCTGGTCCTCCGCAGGTACTTGTGGATTCAAAAGCTCAAGAAAAGCATCACCCTATGCGGGTCAAAGAACAGCAGTAGATGCTATTCGTACAGTGGGCTTGCAACGAGCAGAAGTTATGGTAAAAGGTGCTGGTAGCGGAAGAGATGCCGCATTACGAGCCATTGCTAAAAGTGGTGTACGGTTAAGTTGTATACGCGATGTAACACCTATGCCGCATAATGGGTGTCGACCTCCTAAAAAAAGACGTCTGTAAAAGAAATAAACAGTTTTCAAGAGAAATAAACGATTCACCGATCAAATAATAATACTAGTCTATTATGGTTCGAGAGGAGGTAACAGCATCCAACCAAACACTACAGTGGAAGTGTGTTGAATCAAGAGTAGATAGTAAGCGCCTTTATTATGGCCGTTTCATTCTGTCCCCGCTTAGAAAAGGTCAAGCGGATACTGTCGGTATTGCCTTGCGAAGAGCTTTACTTGGAGAAATAGAAGGAACATGTATCACACGCGCAAAATTTGGGAACGTGCCACACGAATATTCTACAATAGTAGGTATTGAAGAATCCATACAAGAAATTTTACTAAATTTGAAAGAAATTGTATTGAAAAGTAATCTCTATGGAGTTAGAGACGCATCAATTTGCGTCAAAGGTCCTAGATACATAACCGCTCAAGATATAATCTTACCGCCTTCCGTAGAAATCGTTGATACCACACAACCTATAGCTAACTTGAGAGAGCCCCTAGATTTCTGTATTGAGTTACAGATCAAGCGAGATCGCGGATATCATACGGAACTAAGAAAGAACTCTCAAGATGGAAGTTATCCTATAGATGCTGTATCCATGCCTGTTCGAAATGTAAATTATAGTATTTTTTCTTGTGGGAATGGAAATGAAAAACACGAGATACTTTTTCTAGAAATATGGACGAATGGAAGTTTAACCCCTAAAGAAGCACTTTATGAAGCTTCTCGTAATTTGATTGATTTATTTTTTCCTTTTCTACACGTGGAGGGGGGGGGCACTAGTTTCGACCAAAATAAAAACAGATTTACTCCACCCCTTTTAACTTTTCAAAAAAGATTCACTAATCTTCAAAAAAGATTCACTAATCTAAAGAAAAACAAAAAAGGAATTCCATTGAATTTGATTTTTATTGATCAATTAGAATTGCCTTCTAGAACGTATAATTGTCTCAAAAGGGCCAATATACATACACTATTGGACCTTTTGAGTAAGACTGAAGAAGATCTTATGAGAATTAACAGTTTTCGTATGGAAGATGAAAAGCTTATATGGGACACTCTAGAGAAGCATCTCCCAATTGATTTACCTAAGAACAAGTTCTCGCTTTAAATCCATTGCAATTTTTTCCTCTTTTTTTTATAGAGTTAGAATAAAAAGAAAACAATTTTGCATCTTTAGCACAATCTATATTTTCGCGAAATGGATCATAATAAAATAGATTTTAGGTATCTAGGGAAGATTCACTTGGAAGTAACTGTTTCCTAGATACCCATGCGGGAGATTTCACGGTTGAATGAATCAACCCGAAAAATCCCTAAAAAAGACCTAAAGTTAAGGATTTCTCAATGGGTAATGTTGCTCCGATACCTAACCAAAGAGCTACTGCAGTACCGATTAAAAAAACGGTCGTAGCTACTGGGCGACGAAATGGATTTTGGAATTTATTAACATTCTCTAGAAAGGGTACTGTCAATAAGCCTGTTGGCACAGAAATCATTAAGAGAACACCCAATAACTTATTGGGTACTGTACGGAGTATTTGAAATACGGGAAAGAAGTACCACTCAGGTAATATTTCCAGGGGTGTTGCAAAAGGGTCCGCCGGTTCACCAATCATTGACGGCTCGAGAACCGCTAAACCTACATTGCATGCAATAGTACCTAGAATTACTACTGGAAAAATGTATAAAAGATCGTTGGGCCACGCGGGTTCCCCGTAATAATTATGTCCCATCCCTTTAGCTAATTTTGCTCTTAATACAGGATCATTTAAGTCAGGTTTCTTTGTTATTGGGATAGGTGAATTCTTTAGGATTCATCCCCCAAAGGAACCGGACGTGAGAATTTTTCATCATCCGGCTCGAGCAAGAATGAAAGAAATAAGACCGCGGAAGATCCACAATAGAATAGGTTATATAGAATAGGTTATATAATGACTCAAGGTAAGAAAAGCTTTATCAGATTATCTTTTCCGAAGTTGCGCCTATAATTACTATCCTATTCTTATGTGTAAATGCTCAATATCCAAGTGGGCTTACAAATTTGATCATAATCAATCGCTTTGTGGATTGTCTCTTGATTAGTTGGTGTTTATCCCCTCAATATCGCAAGTTTCTTACGTCCAAACAAAGTATTTACTTGTTACTAATAAAAAATCTAAAAGTTTAGCCTACGTTCTTCCTTAGATCCCCTCTTTTACTCCGATAATATTGCCGATCGAAATCAATGCAAAGAAAATGAATGCATTTCCATACTATAATAAAAAGTAAGTGTAATAAATAGAGAATTGGATCATATCACAGGACTTATTCCATTTATACTCTACGGGATCTTACGGAGCCTGTTCATGGATGACATGGTTAGGGTATGATCATAGAAAATATTCTCCTCGAGTGAACCAGCCTATCCTTCCTAGATGGGAGACTTACGTGTTGATTGGATGCGGAGACACCTTTGGTCGTGAATTCTAATGCGGCAGATCCAATTCTCTATCTGCATGGCCAAATCAATAATTCAAGTCGCACACTCCCATAATCCGTCTTATTTTCTTTCGTAAAATTCGCTTCAACTATTTGTATCAAAATACTTCGGAGTTGAAGATAAATATCCAAATGACATGTCTTATTTTACAATAACCCATGTTTGTAGCAATGAAATACCACAACCTACCCGATATGATATATGAGAATTAGAATTCTCTATGATATGCTTTCCCTATAAAGGACCCGAAATACCTTGCTTACGTATCATTGGAAAGTGCATTAACATAAATACGGCAGTAAGCAGAGGCAGTACAAAGGTATGTAAACTATAAAAACGAGTCAAAGTGGATTGACCCACACTAGCACTTCCGCGTAATAACTCCACTAAAGGGGATCCTATTACCGGAATCGCTTCAGGTACACCTGTCACAATTTTGACTGCCCAATAACCAATTTGATCCCACGGCAAAGAATAACCAGTTACACCAAATGATGCAGTCAATACAGCCAAAACCACACCTGTGACCCAAGTTAATTCACGGGGTTTTTTAAATCCACCTGTAAGATATACACGAAATACGTGCAGGATCATCATTAGAACCATCATACTTGCTGACCATCGATGAACTGATCGGATTAACCAACCAAAGTTGGCCTCTGTCATTATATATTGAACAGAGGAAAAAGCCTCTGTAACCGTTGGCCGGTAGTAGAAAGTCATAGCAAAACCAGTAGCGACTTGTACTAGAAAACAAGTAAGTGTAATTCCCCCTAAACAATAAAATATGTTGACATGAGGAGGAACATATTTACTAGTTATATCATCCGCAATTGCCTGAATTTCAAGACGTTCCTCAAACCAATCATATACTTTATTGAGATAGGTAACTAGTCCGACCCCCCCTCTGAGAACCGTATATGAAAATTTCATTTCGTACGGCTCAAGCAGAAACACACAAATTTTCAACGGATATTAAAAAACTTCATCAGCTACGGTATTGGATCGATTTGCCTTGAAGATATGAAATAAGAAAAATCCAGAATTTCTTCTTTGTGATGATAATACCAAAAAATCTCAAGTTGGCTCATCTGTCTTTCTTTCCCTTATGTTGATCGTTAGAGGCCTCTTGACTTTTCTCGTCCCTATTTTTTCTTTATACAAATAAAAATTTCTAGTAGTTTTCTGATAGAAATTATCTTGTTGCGATCCTATGAATCAGTTCAATTAAAACCTTAGATTCATACTAGAGCCACGATGATTGAGTCTCAAGCTAAACAAAAGGCAAGGGTTCTTCGAATAAAAACCGCTTGATGATCATTTATTGAATCGGTGTAATGACTAGACAAAATCGAGAGAAAAAAAGTTGTCTTTTGGGTAAACAAAATTGGATTGGAAGGAAGAAAATTTCTTTTTTTATTAAGAACTAGAACTACCTGGATTTTTTTTTTTCAGTCTGGTTGCGAGGTCTAAATAGTTAGTATGAATCATAGTTCCATTTTTTTTTCTTGATCTACTTTATGTATTTCGTGTTCCAGATACTAGAATAAATAATATCCGACGAATTAGAATCATCTTGATACAGATAACAGGCCCTTTCTATGTATTATCAATAGGATCAATTCTAACAAGTCACACACTCATATTCCAGAAATACCGAAACAAAAAATCCACGGTCGAACTGCCAGAATGTCTAGAAATGTGCAGCTTAAAATAGAAAGGCCTTGTTTTAGTTAGTAGAAACCTAATTCATTAAAATTCCGTCCAGTAAAACAGAAGAATTATAAATTTCTAAAATGATAGATAGGAATATCGCGAATAAAGCCATTGCGACCCCCATAAAAGGAGTAGTTCCCCAGCCCGGAGCTACTTTCCCATATTCCGAATTCAAGGGTTTCAATAAACCACCTGCGCCAGTTCGTTTTGGCCTAGCTCTAGAACTATCTTCAACGGTTTGTGTAGCCATAAATTCTATTTAATCATTGGTGTTGACTTTGTATACTATTCCATTGTAGTTGTAAATACACGATCTTTTCATAGATCCATTGTAATCTTGAAATTCTACAAAAAAAAAATGGAAACAGCAACTTTAGTCGCCATCTCCATATCTGGTTTACTTGTAAGCTTTACTGGGTATGCCTTATATACCGCGTTTGGGCAACCCTCTCAACAATTAAGAGATCCATTCGAAGAACATGGGGACTAATTGAAATAATAAGTCTCCCAGATGGGGAGACTTATTACTTCAATTAAATTATTTCATTTTTTAGTTGGAACCTTAGGTGCTTCTCGGAAGAAGATAGCGAAAAAAATTATCCCTAAAGTCGAAACTAAAAGGAACGTATAAACCAATGCTTCCATAGATTCGATCGTGGTCTATTTACAATTATAACTTCCACGCCTATTCACTTGTCATTTGGGATCATTTCCCATATAAAAAAATAAAAAGAGTCAAGTCAAAGAAAGGACAGGAGAAGTTTCCTATGTCAAATCAAAAAAGAGATACCATAGCAATGTGGTATCAAGCTGTCTGTCTCCTTGTAGTTGGATCTCCAACTTTTTGGAATGTTCCAAATTCTACTTGAGCATCCAAGTCTGGATCAATACCAGCAAAAACATCTCGGAACAAGGTTCGAGCGCCATGCCAAATGTGTCCGAAAAAGAAGAGCAAAGCAAAGGTAGCATGACCAAAAGTGAACCAACCCCTTGGACTGCTGCGAAAAACACCATCTGATTTCAAAGTAGCTCGATCTAATTCAAAAATTTCCCCTAATTGGGCACGCCTCGCATATTTTTTTACAGTAGCAGGATCAGAATAACTTATTCCATTAAGTTCACCACCATAGAACTCGACCGTTACGCCTACTTGTTCAACGCTATATTTGGATTCTGCTCTTCTAAAAGGAACGTCCGCTCTCACAATTCCCTCTTCATCTACCAAAACTACCGGAAATGTTTCAAAAAAAGTAGGCATACGACGTACAAAAAGCTCGCGTCCTTCTTTATCTCTAAAGACGGGATGTCCTAACCATCCAACAGCTATTCCATCCCCATTGTCCATTGAGCCTGCTCTGAATAATCCCCCTTTTGCGGGATTATTACCAATATAATCATAAAAAGCTAATTTTTCGGGAATTTTAGACCAAGCTTCTGATAGACTAAGATTTTCAGCTAACCCATCGCTAACTCTTCGATATATTTCTTGCTGAAAGTATCCCTGATCCCACTGATAACGAGTAGGCCCGAATAATTCGATTGGGGTAGTTGCCGACCCATACCACATAGTTCCGGCAACTACGAAAGCTGCAAAAAAAACAGCAGCAATACTACTGGAAAGTACAGTTTCAATATTCCCCATACGTAATCCTTTATATAGACGTTGAGGCGGACGGACACTAAGATGGAATAGGCCTGCTAATATGCCCAATGTACCCGCAGCAATATGATGCGAAGCTATTCCTCCCGGAACGAAAGGATCAAAACCTTCCGCGCCCCACGCAGGATTTACAGCTTGTACTTTTCCAGTTAGTCCATAAGGATCGGACACCCATATCCCAGGACCATACAAACCCGTTACATGAAATGCACCAAAGCCAAAACAAGCTACCCCTGCAAGAAATAAATGAATTCCAAAGATCTTCGGTAAATCCAAAGAGGGTTTTCCCGTCCGCTCATCACGGAATAGTTCTAGGTCCCAATATACCCAATGCCAGATAGCTGCCAAGAAACACAAGCCAGAAAACACAATATGCGCACCTGCCACACCTTCATAACTCCAAATACCCGGATTCGTTGTAGTTCCTCCTGAAATAGTCCAACCACCCCACGAATTGGTTACTCCTAAACGAGTCATGAAGGGGATGACAAACATACCTTGTCTCCACATTGGATCCAGAACAGGATCTGAGGGATCAAAAATTGCTAATTCGTATAAAGCCATCGAGCCGGCCCAACCAGAAACTAGAGCTGTGTGCATTATATGCACCGCAAGCAATCGACCCGGATCATTCAATACGACAGTATGAACACGATACCAAGACAAACCCATCGAAATACCCCTTTAGCAAAGAAAAATAGACACGATGTCGTTTTATTTTATCGCATTGGAAAGGACTATCCATATCCCTTCTAGGGGATTCTGTATCAGAAAGCATTAATATTTATTTCATTTCATTAAAAATAAGAAGCCAATTCTGTTTGTAAGAAGAAAGCGAAGCAGATCTATTCTATACTCGATAAGTGCCAATATGCAATGGGTAGCTTGGGCTATTTGGAAAAACCTAGAATAGATCCCTAATCCGTCTTTGTTTATCATTCGAATCACAAATTCCTTTTTTTTATTCAATCTGTCTTACCTTCCTTATATGGATCATTTTTCAATCTATGTATTAATATAATCTATAGTATTCTTATAGAATAAGAAAAAATAAAGATAATAAACTGCGGATTCTTTCTTTCTCTTCCATTCTTACGTTTCCATATTAAAGTGTAGTTTTGTTACTTAAATTTAATAATATTAATCTAATATGCCGATTGGTGTTCCAAAAGTACCTTACCGGATTCCCGGAGATGAAGAAGCGACTTGGGTTGACTTATACAATGTTATGTATCGAGAAAGAACACTTTTTTTAGGTCAAGAGATTCGTTGCGAGATCACGAATCATATTACGGGTCTCATGGTATATCTCAGTATAGAAGATGGAATTAGCGATATTTTTTTGTTTATAAACTCTCCCGGCGGATGGCTAATCTCAGGAATGGCAATTTTTGATACGATGCAAACGGTGACACCAGACATATATACAATATGCCTTGGAATAGCTGCATCCATGGCCTCCTTTATTCTGCTTGGAGGAGAACCCACCAAGCGTATAGCATTCCCTCACGCTAGGATTATGCTTCACCAACCTGCTAGTGCTTATTATCGGGCAAGGACACCTGAATTTTTACTAGAAGTGGAAGAATTACACAAAGTTCGCGAAATGATCACAAGGGTTTATGCACTAAGAACAGGCAAGCCTTTTTGGGTTGTATCTGAAGACATGGAAAGGGATGTTTTCATGTCAGCAGACGAAGCAAAAGCTTATGGACTTGTCGATATTGTAGGGGATGAAATGATTGACGAGCACTGCGATACCGATCCAGTGCGGTTTCCAGAAATGTTTAAGGATTGGTAGGGGCTGGATTTCTTGTAATTTTTTTTAAACCTAAATTCAGGTTTTATGCGATTTTATAGAAAATAGAAATACTTCATGATGATGAATCCGCAGGTTAAGATCGATCTAAACCAATCCATTTTTTTTTTCTATATACATACGACATGCCGACAGTTAAACAACTTATTAGAAATGCAAGACAGCCAATACGAAATGCTAGAAAAACGCCCGCGCTTAAGGGGTGTCCTCAGCGTCGAGGAACATGTGCTAGGGTGTATGTGCGACTCGTTCAGATCATGAGTTCAAACAAATAAGACAATTTTGGAAGTATCCATGATCAGTACCAATGAATAGGATGGAGCTTCTCTATCCTAGATTTCTATGGTATATGAAATTTCTGGTTTCCTTTGGTGCAAATCCAATCATCTAGATTGGAATTAGAAGAAGCAATTCCCCCATTGGTAGCAAATGGTTATCTATTAAGCGGAGGAAATAGTAATAAAAAGAAAAAGGCTTATGCTCCTTTATCTTAAAAGAACGGACTAAAGGGTCAGCTATTAATATTAAGCCAACTTTCATAATTAAATACCGTCACTGTATGAATAACTCTTATTGTGAAAAGAGCTATTTACTCTATAATGGATAGGTAGAGCCAAAGAATGTGAACTATACAAGTTCACAATACCTTTTGATGAAATGAAAGAGAGGGCTCCGGTGTATAGAGAGGGCCTCACCGTTTAAAAGGGAACCATAGAAACGACGGAACCCACTGTTTTTTTAGTATCGTTAGAATTTGTTATTTCTATGCAAAATAACTGAAGGGGATAGAATAAAAAATCGTGGTTGGGAAGGTTATAGTAGCAAAAGCCATTGGAATTAATATTTTATATATCGGAATAATCCGTTTTGTTATTAATGGGAAAAGGGACGGTTAAAACAAGAGAAATCATTAGTTATTCATTAAGGTTAATTTGATTCAATGACCAGAGTTCCGCGAGGATATATAGCTCGGAGACGACGAACAAAAATGCGTTCATTTGCCTCAAACTTTAGAGGTGCTCATTTAAGACTTAATCGAATGATTACTCAACAAGTAAGAAGAGCTTTTTTTTCTTCTCATAGAGATAGAGGCAGGCAAAAGAGGGATTTTCGTCGTTTGTGGATCACTCGGATAAACGCGGCAACACGGATATATAAAGTATTCGATAGTTATAGTTTCGATAGTTATAGTAAATTAATACACAATCTGTATAAGAAGGAAGTGATTCTTAATCGTAAAATGCTTGCACAAGTAGCTGTATCAAATCCAAATAATCTTTACACGATTTCCAATAAAATAAAAACCATCAATTAAAGGGTAAAAAAGTAATATACAGGAATAATTAAAAACGAATTCCCGGAGAAGGAACTCCGGGAAGATACAATAAATTAAGATTACCAAGAATCAAAACAGGATTACTTTATATAATATGAGTCTTATCTTTTTGAATAAAACATCAACAATCGGAACTTCAGTTTCGATTGTTGTTTCTTAAATTCTGGTTGGAGTTTCTTAAGTTTCGATTGGAATTGCACTTTTGTGTTAATTGAGGAATATGTCTATTTTTTCTGTTTCTAGGGCCAGTAATTATTGAAATTGACTGGGCTTGAAATTGCTTCTCATTTTCATAGTTACGAAATGGTAAGAAAGATAAAATACGAGCCTGTTTTATAGCAAGAGTAATTAATCGTTGTTGTTTCAAGGTTAATCTATTTATTCGTCTGGATAATATTTTTCCTTGTTCACTAATAAATCGATTAATTAAACTCATGTTTCTATAATCAATTCGATCCCCCGGACCAATTCGAGAACGCTTACGAAAAGGTTGTTTCGATTTACGAAAAGCTTGTTTGGATTTACGAAAGGGTTGTTTGGATTTACGAAAGGGTTGCTTAGATTTACGAAAAGGTTGTTTAGATATATACATGATTTATTCCTTATTTTATTTGAAAATTGGCAAAAAAAGGATTTCTTTATTTTATTAATTCTGGATCCAGAAGTAAGTAGCCTTTCTTTGGTCCATATATTATTTGATTCATATACTAAATATATAAATATAATAAATATATATAAATTAAATAAAAATCCTCTATACATATGAAATAATATCTACCTAAAATCAGATGAGTTGATTTTTATTTTGTTTTCTATCTATGTTCTATATATTAAATAAGAAGTTCTTACTCTTTTTGTTCTTTGGAAAAATCGAGCACACGATGCTCCTATTTCTTTATTTCGTTATGAGTCGTATGCTTGCGACAATAACGACAAAATTTTCTTAATTCTAATTGTCCGGGTGTATTGTGGCGATTCTTTTGAGTACTATATCTAGAAATTCCCGTCGATTCCTTATTGGTACCCTTTCGAACACAACTGATACATTCCAAAATAACTCCGATTCTAACATCTTTGTCCTTAGCCATGAACCTCCTTTCCTTTTTGGATCGACTTAACTTAATTCTTATGTCTATTCCTTTATTCTTCTATTTTGGATACCTTTGGATACGAAGAAGAAGAATAAAATCCATAGAAGTTTCTAACTAAAAATGTGATTTCTAATTCTAAATATTTTGTTGTAATTCCTCGAATTCTCTAACGAATCCAATAGAATAAAAAATAGAGAAATAATTAAAAAATACAATCCTTGTCGAATTAGCAAGGATTTTGCTTCGAAATCCTTTCATTTAAGTAGCAACCCCAGTCCTAGCCTCTTTCTATGCTCTGATTTGTTGTGAGGCCCGACTTAACTTGGATACCCTTTTTAATTAAATTTGTGTTTTCTAAAAAGGGATTTACCGAATTTTTCATGACCCTGAGGTTCGACCCAATCCATCTTTTCTTTCTTTTTGTTTCGTATACTAAAAAAGGATTGAAGGAATATTTTCGTCATGTGACGAAGAATTCTATCTCTCGCATAGGAATAACTAGAATGAAAAAAAAGGGAATGACAAAGCATCTGGGAATAAACGATTAATTTCTATCAATAAACCCGCTAAAGCCCCAAACCATAGAGTACTTAGCACGGGTGCTACAGAGAGATATGTTTTTATATCCCGCATTGAAAATCCTCCTTCCTTATTGGAATACATATATGATCAGATACTTTTGCCCAAGATCGTTTGTATTTCTTAAATTCCTAACTAAAAAAAGAAATATAATATTCTATATATAAAATGAACCATATAGACGAAATTTTCCTATACCTAAAAAAGATGACCCTTCCTCCTACACATTCATTACTAAGGAATAGTAATCTTTCTTTTATAGATGAAATTCGATTGGATTTTAGATGTATATCCTTCCTTGATTATATGAGACCAAAAACAAAAAATGACAAGAAAGTTTTCTATAGATAGAGAAATAGAAAAACAATATGGAAAACAAGAAAGGAATTGTGTACAATGGCATTGTACAACAATTTGGAAAAGGGATGTAGCGCAGCTTGGTAGCGCGTTTGTTTTGGGTACAAAATGTCACAGGTTCAAATCCTGTCATCCCTACCTATTACTTCTCTCTTCTTTATGGGCAGTATCGGGGAGATCAATTAAAGTGGGTATAACTTGAATTTGTGAATACTATACGTAACGTACGTGAAACACGTTAGGAATTTTTTTTTTGAAAGCGCTCTTAGTTCAGTTTGGTAGAACGCGGGTCTCCAAAACCCGATGTCGTAGGTTCAAATCCTACAGAGCGTGATTCCATCTGTTTTATGCCGAAACAGAGTAAAATAACTTAAAAAAACAAAGTCGAATTGCAACTCCACTTTGACCTCCTCTCTGGTCTGGAGGAGGTCAATCAAAAAAGAAATGTTACTCAATCAAAGATCCAACTGATCCCCACGCCTGTATTGCAAATACGCAGTCACGAATAATCCCGCTAAAGTAATAGGAATTAGGCCTAAGACGATTCCAAAAAGAAAAACTTCAATCATTTCTATTTGTTCGAGGGGCTAAAAAAAAGAGGTACGATCTATCTCTAAATAATAGTCTAAATTATCCACGAATCTCAATGACCAAGAAAAGAATTGGTGATTAGTGCGGAAAAGAGTCCTAGAATACTAGGAATACAAAAGATTTTTCTTTTCTTCTTTTCTGACTTATTCATTCAATTCATTTCAAATAAGACGTATCAAATAAGACCTATCTTGTTCAAGCCAATAAATAGAGCTGGAGTTATAGTTAAAGCAGCCAGTAGAAAACCGAAATAACTAGTTATAGTAAGCATGAAGGGGTTAAATTCCATTTATTTTTTCACTACACTACATATGTTGGTAAAGCACTTACCTAAGTTATGGAAAATTTCGAATTCATCGGTTATTTTAGATAATACTAAAAAACAAGATAGAGTGAGATACAAAAGTATAAAAGAAAATCGATTCATCAGATGGGACATGAATCCCTAATTCCGAATCAAAAGATTTGTTGTGGAATCTATCAGGTAAGTAAAGTAATAATATTAAGAACTAGATCATCTAACCCCATTGAAAAATAAAATTGGATTTTTTTTTTGGGGGGGGTTCGAATGAAAGAGAAATAAAGAATGGAATTTTAAAAAAGCTCTTTCTATTTCGGATTATTTCTTTTTCAATAGGATTTAATCCTTTTTTTGGAGTAAACGGTCGAATATTCCCCTATTCCTTCTTATTTTAACTCATTCTATTCCATATAGAATAAGACGAGAAGAAAAGCATTCCACGACCCCCAAACGCCCCTGAAAAGGGAAAGCTCTTCCTTGAATTTACTTTATTTTTATTATTTTTATTCGTTTTTCGAACCCCAACCAAAGTGGATTCGAAGACACGTTACTTCAATTATCCTTTTCTTTTAAGTTCTATCTTCTGTCTTTCCCTATTTCATCTGGTAAAGTTCCATGCTTGCAGTTTGGTCAACAAAGTTAGACCTAATCTAAGAAACAAAATAAGGATTGATTCCGAATCTGGATTCTTCAAAGAATGTATTC